CCGATTTGTCAAAGGGATTGGATTGGTGACTTACCCATTCAGTGACTTTGGCACTGGACGTTCCAAAAACGGGTACTATCGGATCGGGTGAATTAGAGAATAGACAGAGGTCCGTTGGCATTTCAGCCTTTCTTCTCCTTTCAGGGCCTATCCGAAAGAGAATCCAGTACCTCTTGGTCCTGAATATCAGAATAGGACGAACGAACCGGCCTCCGCGGATATCTTTGCTTCGGAACAAAACCCTGCAATCAAATAGATTGTCCCAAGGGCGCCATATTCTAGGAGCCCAAGTTATGCTATTGAAAATTCGTTCCTCTAGCAGTTCCGGTTTGACCATTCCGTTCCCTTTTTCAAACTCCACTTCTTTTCATATAGCAATCCCTGATCAAAGAGAGAACAATATCCATTTCAAAACATTTCTAACGGATTCCTTGGTTCGGACCGACGAAGTAATGGCACTCGATTATTATCAACCTGACTGCAATCTTTTTCTGTCGGTAAGGATTGCACCAGAGCACCTTCTACTTCTAATAGGCCATGAACTATAGATAGAGAAGAATCATTCTGAGCGAGTCCATAAGAAGCGACCCACTTTTTTTCATCGGTTCCGGGGGAAGACCAAAGATCTTGCGCGACCGGTCCGCCATAAAAACTCAAAAGAGAAAGAAGTCTCGTTAATCTCTTCATGCTCGTTCCAAGTTCGAAGTACCCTTTGGCCAAAGAAAAACCCGCTTCCTGACACGATTGCCTCTTTATCTTTATATAGATAGATTCTATGGGGTTATTACTTAGAAGTCTATTTTGTACAAGAGCCCCTCCTATCTGATAGAAAAGGGTCCCATGATCCCGAGCCGGTCTTACCTTGGCTCGCAAACCCCAAGTTTGTCTATGAAGAGCCAATCTAATTGTATTAGTTTCTATAATGGATTTCTTATGTGGAATACTAATGGATAGGGCCTCGTTGCTAAGTGCTACAAGATCTAGTGCACTGGAACTCGTGGTTATGGACCCGAATCCTTTAGTATGGAACATTGTCTTTTCCAAGTAAAAACCCCTAGTATATGAAAGAATGAAAAGGTGCTTTCGTTCTTGTGGAATAAGAAGCCCTCGTACCTTAATGAAAGGAAAATAGGAATTTTTCGTTAGGTATTTGACCAAATAGGATCGTCCAGTTCCTATAGAACCTATCACTAAAATACCCGATAGGGCTAAGCGGAACGAAAAGGGTTTTCCATGAGATGGTAAATGAAAACGATTAGCCCCACACGAGGTTTGGGAATAAGTGATTGTCTGATAATGAGCAAGGAATATACGTCTTTCTGCTAAAGAGGATCTATTAAACTCATAATTCATTAGATCCTTGTTATCAATGTCAACTAGGTATCATAAGTAAATGGATCCCGGTTGTTCAATCCTTTGATAACCAAGGTCATTCTTTGCTAAAGAGAAATGATCACTATGAGTCAGACTCAATAGAATTGGATCCATTCCAAATAGCGAGAATTAGGATTCTTGATCCCTCTCAATCTCTCTTTCAATTCGAGGATCCAGAGAGGTGTTTTCATAGTCATCTCCGAATATTTGCCATCTCCGAATATTTTCGATTTCATTTTTCTATGATATGTCTTTCTATATGAAAATTGGTTATTTACGATGTACGATGATCCCTGTTAAGCATCCATGGCTGAATGGTTAAAGCGCCCAACTCATAATTGGTAAATTTGCGGGTTCAATTCCTGCTGGATGCACGCGAACGGGAACGTTCCATAAGTCTATTGGAACTGGCTCTCTATCCATGGAATCTCATCCATCATCCATACATAACGAATTGGTATGGTATATTCATACCATAACATAAGAACAATAAGAACTCGAATTCTTATCGATACTGGAACTCAGAGCATAGGAGGGAAAGTCGATTTATGGATGGAATCAAATACGCAGTATTTACAGAAAAAAGTCTTCGTTTATTGGGAAAGAATCAATATACTTTTAATGTCGAATCGGGATTCACTAAGACAGAAATAAAGCATTGGGTCGAACTCTTCTTTGGTGTTAAGGTAGTAGCTGTGAATAGCCATCGACTACCCGGAAAGGGTAGAAGAATGGGACCTATTCTGGGACATACAATGCATTACAGACGTATGATCATTACCCTTCAACCGGGTTATTCTATTCCACTTCTAGATAGAGAAAAAAACTAAAGGAGAATACTTAATAATACGGCGAAACATTTATACAAAACACCTATCCCGAGCACACGCAAGGGAACCGTAGACAGGCAAGTGAAATCCAATCCACGAAATAATTTGATCCATGGACGGCACCGTTGTGGTAAAGGTCGTAATTCCAGAGGAATCATTACCGCAAGGCATAGAGGGGGAGGTCATAAGCGCCTATACCGTAAAATCGATTTTCGACGGAATCAAAAAGACATATCTGGTAGAATCGTAACCATAGAATACGACCCTAATCGAAATGCATACATTTGTCTCATACACTATGGGGATGGTGAGAAGAGATATATTTTACATCCCAGAGGGGCTATAATTGGAGATACTATTGTTTCTGGTACAAAAGTTCCTATATCAATGGGAAATGCCCTACCTTTGAGTGCGGTTTGAACTATTGATTTACGTAATTGGAAGTAACCAATTAGGTTTACGACGAAACCTAGAAATCGATCACTGATCCAATTTGACTACCTCTACGGGATAGACCTCAACAGAAAACTGTTGAGTAACGGCAGCAAGTGATTGAGTTCAGTAGTTCCTCATAGAAAATTATTGACTCTAGAGATATGGTAATATGGAGAAGACAAAATTGTTTGAAGCACGCACAGAACCGGAAGCGCCCCTTGTTTCAAAGAGAGGAGGACGGGTTATTCACATTTAATTTGATGGTCAGAGGCGAATTGAAAGCTAAGCAGTGGTAATTAAGACCCCCCGGGGAAAATAGGGATGTCTCCTACGTTACCCATAATATGTGGAAGTATCGACGTAATTTCATAGAGTCATTCGATCTGAATGCTACATGAAGAACATAAGCCAGATGACGGAACGCGGAGACCTAGGATGTAGAAGATCATAACATGAGCGATTCGGCAGATTTGGATTCCTTTCCTATATATCCACTCATGTGGTACTTCATCATACGATTCATATAAGATCCATCTGTCTAGAGATCGTCATATACATCTAGAAAGCTGTATGCTTTGGAAGAAGCTTGTACAGTTTGGGAAGGGGTTTTTTGAGAGAAAAGAAGAATCTACTTCAACCGATATGCCCTTAGGCACGGCCATACATAACATAGAAATCACACGTGGAAGGGGTGGGCAATTAGCTAGAGCAGCAGGTGCTGTAGCGAAACTGATTGCAAAAGAGGGTAAATCGGCCACTTTAAGATTACCATCTGGGGAGGTCCGTTTGGTATCCCAAAATTGCTTAGCAACAGTCGGACAAGTGGGTAATGTTGGGGTGAACCAAAAAAGTTTGGGTAGAGCCGGATCTAAGTGTTGGCTAGGTAAACGCCCCGTAGTAAGAGGGGTAGTTATGAACCCTGTGGACCACCCCCATGGGGGCGGTGAAGGGAAAGCCCCCATTGGTAGAAAAAAACCCACAACCCCTTGGGGTTATCCTGCGCTTGGAAGAAGAACTAGGAAAAGGAAAAAATATAGTGATAGTTTTATTCTTCGTCGCCGTAAGTAAATACGTAACTAGGAATATGGAAAATTGCATTTTTGGAATTTGCAATAATGCGATGGGCGAACGACGGGAATTGAACCCGCGCATGGTGGATTCACAATCCACTGCCTTGATCCACTTGGCTACATCCGCCCCTTATCCAGCTAAAGGATTTTTCTCTTTTTTCCATTCATCATTATTCTATTTATTCTGACCTCCATACTTCGATCGAGATATTGGACATAGAATGCCACTCTTTAAAATGGAAAAAAGGAGTAATCAGCTGTGACACGAAAAAAAACGAATCCTTTTGTAGCTCATCATTTATTGGCAAAAATCGAAAAGGTCAATATGAAGGAGGAGAAAGAAACAATAGTAACGTGGTCCCGGGCATCTAGCATTCTACCCGCAATGGTTGGCCATACAATCGCGATTCATAATGGAAAGGAACATATACCTATTTACATAACAAATCCTATGGTAGGTCGCAAATTGGGGGAATTCGTGCCTACTCGGCATTTCACGAGTTATGAAAGTGCAAGAAAAGATACTAAATCTCGTCGTTAACTGAATTCAGAATAGAAAGATTCAAAATAAAAAAAAACAAAGGTAGGCGGGGAATAACCCGGGGAATAACCTTATTTATGACAAGTTTCAAACTGGTAAAGTATACCCCTAGGATAAAGAAGAAGAAGAGTGGGCTAAGGAAACTCGCAAGGAAAGTTCCAACCGATCGTCTACTTAAGTTCGAACGGGTTTTCAAAGCACAAAAACGCATCCATATGTCTGTTTTCAAAGCACAAAGAGTTCTTGATGAGATTCGCTGGCGTTACTACGAGGAAACTGTTATGATACTGAACCTCATGCCTTATCGAGCATCTTATCCCATCCTAAAGTTGGTTTATTCGGCAGCAGCAAATGCTACTCATTATAGGGATTTCGACAAAGCGAATTTATTCATCACTAAAGCCGAAGTCAGTAGGAGTACTATCATGAAAAAATTAAGACCTCGAGCTCGAGGACGTAGTTGTCCCATAAAAAAAACCATGTGTCATATAACAATTGTACTAAATATAGTAAAGAAATCTAAATAATCTTTAGATCCATCTTAGATTTCGATTCCCAGTAAAAAAAAAATAGAATAGAAAAATATGGGACAAAAAATAAATCCACTCGGTTTCAGACTTGGTACAACCCAAAATCACCATTCCTTTTGGTTCGCACAACCAAAAAATTATTCTGAAGGTCTACAGGAAGATAAAAAAATACGGAATTGTATCAAGAACTATATACAAAAGAATAGGAAAAAAGGCTCGAATAGAAAAATAGAATCAGACTCAAGTTCCGAAGTAATTACACATAATAGAAAAATGGACTCAGGCTCAAGTTCTGAAGTAATTACACGTATAGAAATTCAAAAAGAAATCGATACGATCCACGTCATAATCCATATTGGATTCCCCAATTTATTAAAGAAAAAAGGAGCAATCGAAGAATTAGAGAAAGATCTACAAAAGGAAGTTAATTCTGTAAACCAGAGACTTAATATTGCTATTGAAAAAGTTAAAGAACCTTATAGACAACCTAACATTCTTGCAGAATATATAGCTTTCCAATTAAAAAATAGAGTTTCATTCCGAAAGGCAATGAAAAAAGCCATTGAATTAACTAAAAAAGCAGATATAAGGGGGGTAAAAGTAAAAATTGCAGGTCGTCTCGCAGGGAAAGAAATTGCACGTGCCGAATGCATCAAAAAGGGTAGACTTCCCCTCCAAACAATTCGCGCTAAAATTGATTATTGCTGCTATCCAATTCGAACTATCTATGGAGTATTAGGTGTAAAAATTTGGATATTCGTAGACGAAGAATAACTAGCCTTGTCTTCCCATTCTGTTCAGTGATAGAATAAAAAATGACAAGAGCCTTATTTTTCCTGAAATCCCTGAAAAAAAAGAATAAATTCTACCTCTTTCTATAAGATTTAATGAAAATTGATAAATCTTTTAATATAATTGCTATGCTTAGTGTGTGACTCGTTAGTTTTTTCTTTAGAGTCAAAAATGGAGATTCAAAAAAAATTGACTGAACCCTACTATAAATAGAAAAAGAAAAAACTTAGTAATTATAGAAAATTAACTAATAACCAACCTATTGCTTCGTATTGTCGAGATCCTAACTAAGAAACAGTCACTATATGAATAAATACATCTATCATAAATGAGTAGATCTATCATATAGTTGTAGCAACTGCAATTTTTTCTCTAAAAAAGAAAACGGATTCTAGGTTGTGAAGCAAAACTAAAGGGATGTGGATAAAAGGAGGGATGATAGAAAGAAGGAAGAAGAATAAGAAAGATATAGGATTCCAATATGTATGGTCTATGAGTTACATCATAAAAGGCAATGTGATAAAGCATCAATATAATAAAAATAACAGAGAATTCGAAATCGTAACTTGAAACAAAAAATAGAAATTTTAAGCAATAATAAAATAAAGAGCGGCCCGGGTTAATAAAACTGAGAAAATTGACTCGGAAAGAAATTTTTGGAAAGCTCCATTGTGGGATTCAGACCTAACCATTAAAGGAGAAGTAGTGGGAACGACAGAACCTATGACTGCATAGGATTTTATTGAAAAGAATCCTAAGACTTCATTGGGTGGGATGGCGGAACAAACCAAAAAAATTGCCTTATTTGGTAAGGTTATAAATTAACAAATAAGACAGGAAAGAGTAAATATTCGCCCGCGAAATCTTTATTGAATTAGAATACTTTCCCGCGATTCAATAAGAGTCGAAATAAGGAGATTTTTTTTTAAGAAAGATTACATTATCTATAAATATAGAATATAGATAAATAGACACACACATCTAGATATATTCTAGATCTTCTTTCTTGACTATATATTTTTCTATTTTAACAAATTCAATATTCAATATTAAAAAAACCCTAACTTTTTCTATTATCTATTAATGTGCATCTATCCATAATATTCCAAAATATTATGGAATTAGAGAAATTTGCACGCTTTCTCATTTCATTCGCGAGGAGCTGGATGAGAAGAAACTCTCATGTCCAGTTTTGCAGTAGAGATGGAACTAAGAAAGAACCATCGACTATAACCCCAAAAGAACCAGATTTCGTAAACAACATAGAGGAAGAATGAAGGGAAAATCCTGCCGAGGCAATCGTATTTGTTTTGGTAGATATGCTCTGCAAGCACTTGAACCCGCTTGGATCACGTCGAGACAGATAGAAGCAGGACGAAGAGCAATGACACGATATGCACGTCGTGGTGGAAAAATATGGGTACGTATATTTCCCGACAAACCGGTTACACTAAGACCCACGGAAACACGTATGGGCTCAGGAAAGGGATCCCCCGAATATTGGGTAGCCGTTGTTAAACCAGGTCGAATACTTTATGAAATGGGCGGAGTATCTGAAACTGTAGCTAGAGCAGCTATCTCCATAGCTGCCAGTAAAATGCCCATACGAAGTCAATTTCTTCGATTAGAGATATAGCATCCCAAAAAAGGAGTATTGAAGATAAAAAAAACCTGGTTTTTTTTTCTGGAAAGACAATATTTCTTTCATCCTTTTGCATAGAAATAACAAATTGAAATCAAAATAATATGATTCAACCTCAGACCCTTTTAAATGTAGCAGATAACAGTGGAGCTCGAAAATTGATGTGTATTCGAGTCATAGGAGCTGCTAGTAATCAGCGATATGCTCGTATTGGTGATGTTATTGTTGCTGTAATCAAAGACGCAGTGCCCCAAATGCCTCTAGAAAGATCCGAAGTAATTCGAGCTGTAATTGTACGTACATGTAAAGAGTTCAAATGCGAAGACGGTATAATAATACGCTATGATGACAATGCAGCGGTTATCATTGATCAAAAAGGAAATCCAAAAGGAACTCGAGTTTTTGGCGCGATCGCCGAGGAATTGAGAGAATTGAATTTTACTAAAATAGTTTCATTAGCTCCTGAAGTATTATAAATACTAGTAGGCGAGATATAGATCAAAGAAAAAATTAGTAGATTATGTCTCACGTATATGCTTTAAAATCCAAAAGTAAAAGAAAAAAAAAGAAAACATGTTGATTATAGAAAAATTAGGAGGAACCTAGAATTAGAGTCTTATGGGCAAGGACACTATTGCTGATTTACTAACCTCTATAAGAAACGCGGACATGAATAAAAAAGGAACAGTTCGAGTAGTATCTACAAATATTACCGAAAACATTGTTAAAATACTTCTACGAGAGGGTTTTATTGAAAGTGTTCGGAAACATCAGGAAAGTAACAGATATTTCTTGGTTTCAACTTTGCGACATCAAAAGAGAAAGACTAGAAAAGGAATATATAGAACTAGAACCTTTTTAAAGCGTATCAGCCGACCCGGCTTACGAATTTATGCCAACTATCAAGGAATTCCTAAAGTTTTGGGCGGAATGGGAATTGCTATTCTTTCTACTTCTCGAGGTATAATGACAGATCGAGAAGCTCGACTAAACAGAATTGGGGGAGAAGTCTTATGTTATATATGGTAATCGCCCCTCCTATAGTACTCGAATTCTATCTCGAACTTCCTATTTTTCAAATAAAAATACAACGTTTTTTTTTATTTGAAAATCAAAATAGAAAAATAGGAGAAAAAAAATATGACAGAAAAAAAAAATAGCAGAGAAAAAAAAAACCCGAGAGAAGCAAAAGTCACTTTCGAAGGTTTAGTTACGGAAGCCCTACCCAACGGAATGTTCCGCGTTCGCCTAGAGAATGACACCATCATCCTGGGCTATATTTCAGGAAAGATCCGGTCTAGTTCTATACGAATACTGATGGGGGATAGGGTCAAAATTGAAGTAAGTCGTTATGATTCAAGCAAAGGACGTATAATTTATAGACTTCCCCATAAGGATTCGAAGCGTACCGAAGACTCGAAGGATACCGAAGATTTGAAGGATACCAAAGATTCAAAGGATTAGGTTTTTCTTTTTTCTAGGGTAATAAATTCAAAGTTCAAAAATTCAAGCGAAGAGACTTATTTTTTCCCAAAGATTAGATTCATAGTTTAAGAAAGGAATAAGGAAATATGAAAATAAGAGCTTCCGTTCGTAAAATTTGTACAAAATGTCGACTGATTCGTAGGCGTGGACGAATTAGAGTCATTTGTTCCAATCCGAAGCATAAACAAAGGCAGGGGTAATCTTTCGAAAAAGAACTTTACTTTCTAAAAAGTAAAAAAAGTACCCGCGGAAACGTCCAAATTCCAAATAAAATAATTAATAATTAAAGTAAAGGATATATTTTACCCTGAAACGGATATCTTTGTATCTTTTTTTCTTTTTGTTATTTCTAACTCATATTTATGAGATAATAAAATATGACAAAAGCTATACCAAAAATTGGTTCACGTAGGAGAGTGCGTATTGGTTTGCGTAGGAATGCGCGTTTTAGTTTACGGAAAAGTGCACGTAGAATAACAAAAGGAGTTATTCATGTTCAAGCTAGTTTCAACAATACCATTATAACTGTTACAGACCCGCAAGGTCGGGTGGTTTTCTGGTCCTCCGCGGGTACTTGTGGATTCAAAAGCTCAAGAAAAGCATCACCCTATGCTGGTCAAAGAACAGCAGTAGATGCTATTCGTACAGTGGGTTTGCAACGAGCAGAAGTTATGGTAAAGGGTGCTGGTAGTGGAAGAGATGCCGCATTACGAGCCATTGCTAAAAGTGGTGTACGATTAAGTTGTATACGCGATGTAACACCTATGCCGCATAATGGATGTCGACCTCCTAAAAAAAGACGTCTGTAAAAGAATTAAAACGCTTTCAAGAGAAATAAACGATTCAATGATCAAATAATAATACTAGTCTATTATGGTTCGAGAGGAGGTAGCAGGATCCACTCAAACACTACAGTGGAAGTGTGTTGAATCAAGAGTAGATAGTAAGCGTCTTTATTATGGTCGTTTCATTTTGTCCCCGCTTAGAAAAGGTCAAGCGGATACCGTCGGTATTGCCTTGCGAAGAGCTTTACTTGGAGAAATAGAAGGAACATGTATCACACGTGCAAAATTTGGGAGCGTGCCACACGAATATTCTACAATAGCTGGTATTGAAGAATCCGTACAAGAAATTTTACTAAATTTGAAAGAAATTGTATTGAGAAGTAATCTCTATGGAGTTAGAGACGCATCAATTTGCGTCAAAGGTCCTAGATACATAACTGCTCAAGATATCATCTTACCACCTTCCGTAGAGATCGTTGATACGGCACAACCTATAGCTAACTTGACAGAGCCCATTGATTTCTGTATTGAGTTACAGATCAAGAGAGATCGCGGATATCACACGGAACTCAGAAAGAACTCTCAAGATGGAAGTTATCCCATAGATGCTGTATCCATGCCTGTTCGAAATGTGAATTATAGTATTTTTTCTTGTGGGAATGGAAATGAAAAACACGAGATACTTTTTCTAGAAATATGGACGAATGGAAGTTTAACCCCTAAGGAAGCGCTTTATGAGGCTTCTCGTAATTTGATTGATTTATTTCTTCCTTTTCTACACGCGGAGGAAGAGGGCACTAGTTTCGAAGAAAATAAAAACAGGTTTACTCCACCCCTTTTAACCTTTCAAAAAAGATTAACTAATCTAAAGAAAAACAAAAAAGGAATTCCATTGAATTGTATTTTTATTGATCAATTAGAATTGCCTTCTAGAACGTATAATTGTCTCAAAAGGGCCAATATACATACACTATTGGACCTTTTGAGTAAGACTGAAGAAGATCTTATGAGAATTGACAGTTTTCGTATGGAAGATGGAAAACAGATATGGGACACTCTAGAGAAGCATCTCCCAATCGATTTACCTAAGAATAAGTTCTCGTTTTAAATCCATTGCAATTTTTTCCTCTTCTTCTTTTTCGAGTTAGAATAAAAAGAAAAAAGAAAACAATTTTGCATCTTTGGCACAATCTATATTTTCGCGAAATGGATCATAATAAAATGGATTTTAGGTATCTAGGGAAGATTCACTTGGAAGTAACTATTTCCTAGATACCTATGCACGGTACTTCACGGTTGAATGAATCAACCTGAAAAATCCCTAAAAAAGACCTAAAGTTAAGGATTTTTCAATGGGTAATGTTGCTCCAATACCTAACCAAAGAGCTACTGCAGTACCGATTAAAAAAACGGTCGTAGCTACTGGGCGACGAAATGGATTTTGGAATTTATTGACATTCTCTAGAAAGGGTACTGTCAATAAGCCCGTTGGCACAGAAACCATTAAGAGAACGCCCAATAACTTATTGGGTACTGTACGGAGTATTTGAAAGACGGGAAAGAAGTACCACTCGGGTAATATTTCCAGAGGAGTTGCAAACGGATCCGCCGGTTCACCAATCATTGACGGCTCGAGAACCGCTAAACCTACATTACATGCAATAGTACCTAGAATTACTACTGGAAAAATATATAAAAGATCGTTGGGCCAGGCGGGTTCCCCGTAATAATTATGTCCCATCCCTTTAGCTAATTTTGCTCTTAATACAGGATCATTTAAGTCAGGTTTCTTTGTTATTGGGATAGGTGAATTCTTTAGGATCCATCCCCCAAAGGAACCGGACATGAGAATTTTTCATCATCCGGCTCGAGCAAGAATGAAAGAAAAAAGACCGTGGAAGATCCATAATAGAATAAGGTATATAATGACTCAATGACTCTAGGTAAGAAAAGCTTTATCAGATTCTCTTTTCCGAAGTTGCACCTACAACTACTTATTTTATTGAAAAGAATCTTATTCTTATGGGTAAATGCTCAATATCCAAGTTGGCTTGCAAATTTGATCATGATCAATTGCTTTGTGGATTGTCTCATGTCTCTTGATTAGTTGGTGTTTATCCCCTCAATATCGCAAGTTTCTTACGTCCAAACAAAGTATTTACTTGTTACTAATAAAAAATCAAAAAGTCTAGCCTACGTTCTTCTTTAGATACCTTCTTTTACTCCGATAGTATTGCGGATCGCAATCGATGCAAAGAAAATGAATGCATTTCCATACTATAATAAAAAAAGTAAGTGTAATAAATAGAGAATTGGATCATGTCACATGACTTATTCTATTTCTACTCTATGGGATCTTACGGAGCCTGTTCATGGATGACATGGTTGGGGTATGATCATAGAAAATATTCTCCTCAAGTGAACCAGCCTATCCTTCCTAGATAGGGGACTTACGTGTTGATTGGATGCGGAGACACCTTTGGTTGTGAATTCTAATGTGGCAGATCCAATTCTTTATCTGCATGGCCAAATCAATAATTCAAGTCACACACTCCCATAATCCGCCTTATTTTCTTTCATAAAATGAACTTCAACTATTTGTATCAAAATACTTCGGAGTTGAAGAAAAGTATCCAAATGACATGTCTTATTTTACAATAACCCATGTTTGTAGCAATGAAATACCACAACCTACCCGATATGATATATGAAAATTAGAATTATCTTTCTCTATGATATGGCTTCCCTATAAAGGACCCGAAATACCTTGCTTACGTATCATTGGAAAGTGCATTAACATAAATACGGCAGTAAGCAGAGGCAGTACAAAGGTATGTAAACTATAAAAACGAGTCAAAGTGGATTGGCCCACACTAGCACTTCCACGTAATAACTCCACTAAAGGCGATCCTATTACCGGAATCGCTTCAGGTACACCTGTCACAATTTTGACTGCCCAATAACCAATTTGATCCCAAGGCAAAGAATAACCAGTTACACCAAACGATGCAGTCAATACACCCAAAACCACACCTGTCACCCAAGTTAATTCGCGGGGTTTTTTAAATCCACCTGTGAGATACACACGAAATACGTGCAGGATCATCATTAGAACCATCATACTTGCTGACCATCGATGAACTGATCGGATTAACCAACCAAAGTTGGCCTCGGTCATTATGTATTGAACCGAGGAAAAAGCCTCTGTAACGGTTGGGCGGTAGTAAAAAGTCATAGCAAAACCGGTAGCGACTTGTACTAGAAAACAAGTAAGTGTAATTCCCCCTAAACAATAAAATATGTTGACATGAGGAGGAACATATTTACTAGTTATATCATCCGCAATTGCCTGAATCTCAAGACGTTCCTCAAACCAATCATATACTTTATTGAGATAGGTAACTAACCCGAGTCCCCCTCCGAGAACCGTATATGAAAATTTCATCTCGTACGGCTCAAGCAGAAACACACAAATTTTCAACGGATATTAGAAAAAAAAAAGGTTCAAAACTTCATCAGCCACTGGATTGGGTCGATTTGCCTTGAAGATATGAAATAAGAAAAATCCAGAACTTATTCTTTGTGATGATAATGCCAAAAAATCTCAAGTTGGCTCATCTGTCTTTCTTTCTTTCCCTTATGTTGGTCATTAGAGGCTTCTTGACTTTTCTCTTCCCTATTTTGGATTTCTTTTTTTTTTTTTTTGCGTAATGCAGATTTACTCTTGTTTTACTAGTAAATAAATAAAACAAAAATTCTAGTAGTTTTCTGATAGAAATTATCTTGTTGCGATCCTATGAATCAGTTCAATTAAAACCTTAGATTCATACTAGAGCCACGATGATTGAGTCTCAAGCTAACCAAAAGGCAAGGGTTCTTCGAATAAGAACCGCTTGATGATCATTTATTGAATCCGTGTAATAACTCGACAAAATCGAGAGAAAAAAAAGTTGTCTTTTGGGCAAACAAAATTGGAAGGAAGAAAATTTCTTTTTTTATTAAAAACTACTTGAATTTTTTTCAGTCTGGTTGCGAGGTCTGAATAGTGAGTATGAATCATAGTTCCATTTTTTTTCTTGATCCACTCTATCTATTTCGTGTTCCAGATACTAGAATAAAAAATATCCGACGAATTAGAATCATCTTGATAGAGATAACAGGCCCTTTCTATGTATTATCAATAGGATCCATTCTAACAAGTCACACACTCATATTCCAGAGATACCAAAACAAAAAAATTCCACGGTCGAACTACCAGAATGTCTAGAAATGTATAGCTTAAAGTAGAAAGGCTTTTTTGGATGGAAAAACAATGACTTCGTAGTTTTAGTTAGTAGAAACCTAATTCATTAAAATTCCGTCCAGTAAAACAGAAGAATTATAAATTTCTAAAATGATAGATAGGAATATCGCGAATAAAGCCATTGCGACCCCCATAAAAGGAGTAGTCCCCCAACCCGGAGCTACTTTCCCATATTCCGAATTCAAGGGTTTCAATAAACTACCTACGCGAGTTCGTCTTGGCCCAGGTCTAGAACTATCTTCAACGGTTTGTGTAGCCATAAATTCTATTTAATCATTGGTGTTGACTTTGTATACTATTCCGTTGTAGTTGTAAATACAAGATCTTTTCGTAGATCCATTGTAATCTTGAAATTCTATAAAAATGGAAACAGCAACTTTAGTCGCCATCTCCATATCTGGTTTACTTGTAAGCTTTACTGGGTATGCCTTATATACCGCGTTTGGGCAACCCTCTCAACAATTAAGAGATCCATTCGAAGAACACGGGGACTAATTGAAGTAAGAAGTCTCCCCATCTGGGAGACTTCTTACTTCAATGAAATTATTTCATTTTTTTAGTCGGAACCTTAGGTGGTTCTCGGAAGAAGATAGCGAAAAAAATTATCCCTAAAGTCGAAACTAAAAGGAACGTATAAACCAATGCTTCCATAGATTCGATCGTGGTTTATTTACAATTATAACTTCCACACCTATTCATTTGTCATTTGGGATCTTTTCCCATATAAAGATAAAGAAAGAAAAAGAGTCAAAGAAAGGATGGGAGATGTTTCCCATGTCAAATCAAAAAAGAGAGATGAAAGATACCATAGCAATGTGGTATCAGACTGCTTGTCTCCTTGTAGTTGGATCTCCAACTTTTTGGAATGTTCCAAATTCCACTTGAGCATCCAAGTCTGGATCAATACCAGCAAAAACATCTCGGAACAAGGTTCTAGCGCCATGCCAAATGTGTCCGAAAAAGAAGAGCAAAGCAAAGGTAGCATGACCAAAAGTGAACCAACCCCTTGGACTGCTGCGAAAAACACCATCCGATTTCAAAGTAGCCCGATCTAATTCAAAAATTTCCCCTAATTGGGAACGCCTCGCATATTTTTTTACAGTAGCAGGATCAGAATAACTTACTCCATTAAGTTCGCCACCATAGAACTCCACCGTTACACCTACTTGTTCAACACTATATTTGGATTCTGCTCTTCTAAAAGGAACGTCCGCTCTCACAATTCCCTCTTCATCTACCAAAACAACCGGAAATGTTTCAAAAAAAGTAGGCATACGGCGTACAAAAAGCTCGCGTCCTTCTTTATCTCTAAAGACGGGATGTCCTAACCATCCAACAGCTATTCCATCCCCGTTGTCCATTGAGCCTGCTCTGAATAATCCCCCCTTTGCCGGATTATTACCAATATAATCATAAAAGGCTAATTTTTCGGGAATTTTAGACCAAGCTTCTGATAAACTAAGATTTTCGGCTAACCCATCGCTAACTCTTCGATATATTTCTTGCTGAAAGTATCCCTGATCCCACTGATAACGAGTAGGCCCAAATAATTCGATTGGGGTAGTTGCTGACCCATACCACATAGTTCCGGCAACTACGAAAGCTGCAAAAAAAACAGCAGCGATACTACTGGAAAGTACAGTTTCAATATTGCCCATACGTAATCCTTTGTATAGACGTTGAGGCGGACGGACACTAAGATGGAATAGGCCCGCTAATATGCCCAATGTACCCGCAGCAATATGATGAGAAGCTATTCCCCCCGGAACAAAAGGATCAAAACCTTCTACACCCCACGCTGGATTTACAGCTTGTACTTTTCCAGTTAGTCCATAAGGATCGGACACCCATATCCCAGGACCATACAAACCCGTTACATGAAATGCGCCAAAGCCAAAGCAAGCCACCCCTGCAAGAAATAAATGAATTCCAAAGATCTTGGGCAAATCCAAAGAGGGTTTTCCTGTCCGCTCATCACAGAATATTTCTAGGTCCCAATATACCCAATGCCAGATAGCTGCCAAGAAACACAAGCCAGAAAACACAATATGCGCACCTGCCACACCTTCATAACTCCAAATACCCGGATTCGTTACAGTTCCTCCTGAAATACTCCAACCACCCCACGAATTGGTTATTCCTAAACGAGTCATGAAGGGAATTACGAACATACCTTGTCTCCACATTGGATCCAGAACAGGATCAGAGGGATCAAAAACCGCTAATTCATATAAAGCCATCGAGCCGGCCCAACCAGAAACTAAAGCTGTGTGCATTATATGCACCGAAAGCAATCGACCCGGATCATTCAATACAACAGTATGAACACGATACCAAGGCAAACCCATGGAAATACCCCTTTAGCAAAGAAAAATAGACACGATGTCGCTTTATTTTATCGCATTGGAAAAGACTATCTATATCCTATGTACCTAACCCCTCTAGGGGATTCTGTGTCAGAAAGCGTGAATATTTATTTCATTCCATTAAAAATAAGAAGCCAATTCTGTTCGTAAGAAGAAAGAGAAGCAGATCTATTCTATACTCGATAAGTGCCAATATGCAATGGGTAGCTTGGCCTATTTGGAAAAAACGAAGAATAGATCCCTATCCCTCTTTGTTTATCATTCCAATCACCGATTCCTTTTTCTTTATTCAATCTGTCTTACCTTCCTTATATGTATTATTTCAATCTACGTATTAATAGAATCTATAGTATTCATATAGAATAAGAAAAAAAAAATGAAGACAATAAACTGCGGATTCTTTCTTTCTCTTCCATTCTTACGTTTCCATATTAAAGTGTAGTTTTCTTACTTAAATTTAATAATATTAATCTAATATGCCCATTGGTGTTCCAAAAGTACCTTACCGGATTCCCGGAGATGAAGAAGCGACTTGGGTTGACTTATACAATGTTATGTATCGAGAAAGGACACTTTTTTTAGGTCAAGAGATTCGTTGCGAGGTCACGAATCATATTACAGGTCTCATGGTATATCTCAGTATAGAAGATGGAATTAGCGATATTTTTTTGTTTATAAACTCCCCAGGCGGGTGGCTAATCTCAGGAATGGCGATTTTTGATACGATGCAAACGGTGACACCAGATATATATACAATATGCCTCGGAATGGCTGCGTCCATGGCATCCTTCATTCTGCTTGGAGGCGAACCCACCAAGCGTATAGCATTCCCTCACGCGAGGATTATGCTTCACCAACCTGCTAGTGCTTATTATCGGGCAAGGACACCAGAATTTTTACTAGAAGTGGAAGAGTTACACAAAGTTCGCGAAATGATCACAAGGGTTTATGCCCTAAGAACAGGCAAGCCTTTTTGGGTTGTATCCGAAGACATGGAAAGGGATGTTTTTATGTCAGCAGACGAAGCCAAAGCTTATGGACTTGTCGATATTGTAGGGGATGAAATGATTGACGAGCACTGCGATACTGATCCAGTGTGGTTTCCAGAAATGTTTAAGGATTGGTAGTGGCCGGATTTCTTGTAAATTTATTTCAAACCTAAATTCAGGTTTTCTGCGATTTAATAGAAAATAGAAATACTTCATGATGATCAATCATCAGGTTAAGATCGATCTAAACCAATCCTTTTTTTTTCTATATACATACGACATGCCAACGGTTAAACAACTTATTAGAAACGCAAGACAGCCAATACGAAATGCTAGAAAATCGCCCGCGCTTAAGGGATGTCCTCAGCGTCGAGGAACATGTGCTAGGGTGTATGTGCGACTCGTTCAGATCATGAGTTCAAACAAATAAGACAATTTTTGAAGTATCCATGATCGGTACCAATGAATAGGATAGAGCTTCTCTATCCTAGATTTCTATGGTATATGGAATTTCTGGTTTCCTTTGGTGCAAATCCAATCATCTAAATTGGAAATTAAGAAGCAATTCCCCCATTGGTAGAAAATGGTTATCCATTAAGCGGAGGAAATAGTAATAAAAAGAAAAAGGCTTATGCTCCTTTATCTTAAAAGAACGGACTAACAGGGTCAGCTACTTAGCCAACTTTCATAATTAAATGCCGTCACTGTATGGATAACTCTTATTGTGAAAAGAGCTATTTACTCTATAATGGATAGGTAGAGCCAAAGAATGTGAACTATACAAGTTCACAATACCTTTTGATGAAATGAAAGAAAGGGCTCCGGTGTATAGAGAGGGCCTCACCGTTTAAAAGGGAACCATAGAAACGATGGAACCCACTATTTTTTTGAGTATCGTTAGAATTTGTTATTTCTATGCGAAATAACTGAAGAGAATAGAATAAAAAATCGTGGTTGGGAAGGTTACAGTAGCAAAAGCCATTGGAATTAATATTTTATATATCGGAATAATTCGTTTTGTTATTAATGGGAAAAAGGATGGCTAAAAGAAGAGAAATCATTAGTTATTCATTAAGGTTAATTTGATTCAATGACCAGAGTTCCGCGAGGATATATAGCTCGGAGACGACGAACAAAAATGCGTTCATTTGCCTCAAACTTTAGAGGGGCTCATTTAAGACTTAATCGAATGATTACTCAACAAGTAAGAAGAGCTTTTGTTTCCTCTCATCGAGATAGAGGCAGGCAAAAGAGGGATTTTCGTCGTTTGTGGATCACTCGGATAAACGCAGCAACGCGGATATATAAAGTATTCGATAGTTATAGTAAATTAATACACAATCTGTACAAGAAGGAATTGATTCTTAATCGTAAAATGCTTGCACAAGTAGCTGTATCAAATCCAAATAATCTTTACACGATTTCCAATAAAATAAAGATCCTCAATTAAATGGATAAAAAAGTAATATACAGGAATAATTAAAACCGAATTCCCGGAGAGGTAACTCCGGGAAGATACAATAAATTAAGATTAAGTGGTAGGAATCAACGAGCATGTTGCAATAAATAAAAAAACTATTTATTCTTCCCCATTTTTCTTTCTTATAACAAACACAAGAATCAAAACTGGATTACTTTCTTTATATAGGTCTGGCCCTTTCGAATAAAACATCAACAATCGGAACTTAAGTTCCGATTGTTGTTTCTTAAATTCTGGTTGGAGTTTCTTAAGTTTCGATTGGAATTGAACTTTTGCGTTAATTGAGGAATATGTCTATTCTTTCTGGGTCTAGGACCAGTAATTATTGAAATTGACTGGGCTTGAAATTGCTTCTCATTCTCATAGTTACGAAATGGTAAGAAAGATAAAATACGAGCCTGTTTTATAGCAAGAGTAATTAATCGTTGTTGTTTCAAGGTTAATCTATTTATTCGTCTCGATAATATTTTTCCTTGTTCACTAATAAATCGATTAATTAAACTCATGTTTCTATAATCAATTCGATCCCCCGGGCCAATCCGAGGACGCCTACGAAAAGGTTGTTTGGATTTACGAAAAGTTTGCTTGGATTTACGAAAAGTTTGCTTGGATTTATGAAAAGTTTGCTTGGATTTATGAAAAGTTTGCTTAGATTTATGAAAAGGTTGTTTAGATGTATACATGATTTATTCTTTATTTTAAAATTGAAAAAAAAAAAATGGATTTCTTTATTTTATTAATTTTGGATCCAGAAGAAGTAGTCTTTCTTTGGTCCATATATTATTTGATTCATATTATTATTTGATTCATATATAGTATATGAATACCCTCTATACATATGAAATAATATCTACCTGAAATCAAATGAATTGATTTGTATTTTGTATTCTATCTATGTTCTATATATTAAATCTGTTCTTTGGAAAGATCGAACACACGATGCTCCTATTTTTTTATTTCGTCATGAGTCGTATGCTTGCGACAATAACGACAAAATTTTTTTAATTCTAATTGTCCGGGTGTATTGTGGCGATTCTTTTGAGTACTATATCTAGAAATCCCCGTCGATTCCTCATTGGCACCTTTTCGAACACAACTGATACATTCCAAAATAACTCTGATTCTAACACCTTTCCCCTTGGCCATGAACCTCCTTTCTTTTTTGGATTGACTTAACTTAATTCTTCTACTTATTCTGTTATTCTTCTATTTTGAATCCCAAGAAGAAGAATAAAATCCATTCGAATAAAAAATTTTTAAAATTCTTAAATTAAGTAATAAAAAATAGAGAAATAATTAAAGAATACAATCCTTGTCGAATTAGCAAGGATTTTGCTTCGAAATCCTTTCATTTAAGTAGCCAGCCCAGCCTCTTTCTATGCTCTGATTTCTGAGGCCTGACTTAGCTTGGATACCGCTTTTGATTGAATTTCTGTTTTCCAAAATGGGATTTGCCGAATTTTTCATGACTCTGAGGTTCAACCCAATCCATCTTTTCTTTCTTTTTCCTTCCTATACTAAAAAAAAAAGGATTGAAAAAGGGAAAATTTGCGTCATGTCACGAAGAATTCCTCGCATAGCAATAACTAGAATTAAAAAAAAGGGAATGACAAAGCATCTGGGAATAAACGATTAATTTCTATCAATAAACCTGCTAAAGCCCCAAACCATAGAGTACTTAGCACGGGCGCTACAGAGAGATATGTTTTTATATCCCGCATTGAAAATCCTCCTTCCTTATTGGAATACATATATGATCAGATACTCTTGCCCAAGATCATTTGTATTTCTTTTGTTTAGGCGAAATTCCTAACTAAAAAAACAAAATCAATATTCTATATATAGAATGAACGAATGAACGGTATAGACGAGATTTTCCTACCCCTAAAAAAGAAAAAGATGACCCCTTCTTCCTATACATTACCAAGGAATAGTAATCTTTCTTTTATAGGTGAAATTAGATAGGATTTTAGATGTATACCATTCCTTGATTATATGAGACCAAAAAGAAGAAATGACAAGAAGGTTCTATATAGATAGAGAAAGAGAAGAAAATTACGATGTGGAAAACAAGACAGGAATTGTGTACAATGCCATTATACAACAATTTGGAAAAGGGATGTAGCGCAGCTTGGTAGCGCGTTTGTTTTGGGTACAAAATGTCACAGGTTCAAATCCTGTCATCCCTACCTATTACTTCTTTCTTCTTTATGGGCAGTAGCGAGGAGATCAATTAAAGTGGGTATAACTTGAATTTGTGGATACTATACGTACGTGAGACACGTTAGGAGTAGAAAAGGGTTTTCTTTTTGAATGAAAGCGCTCTTAGTTCAGTTCGGTAGAACGCGGGTCTCCAAAACCCGATGTCGTAGGTTCAAATCCTACAGAGCGTGATTCCATCTATCTTATGTCGAAGCAGAGTAAAATAACTTAACAAAACAAAGTTGAATTGCAACTCCAATTTGACCTCCTCTCTGGTCTGGAGGAGGTCAATCAAAAAAGAAATATTACTCAATCAAAGATCCAACTGATCCCCACGTCTGTATTGCAAATACGCAGTCACGAATAATCCCGCTAAAGTAATAGGAATTAGGCCTAAGACGATTCCAAATAGAAAAACTTCAATCATTTCGATTTGTTCGAGGGGATAAAAAAAAAGAGGTACGATCTATCCCTAAATAGTAGTCTAAATTATCCACGAATCTCAATGACCAAGAAAAGAATTGATAATTAGTGTGGAAAAGAGTCGTAGAATACCAGGAATCCAAAAGAAAGATTTTTATTTTCTGACTTATTCATTCAATTCATTTCAAATAAGACGTATCTTGTTCAAGCCAATAAATAGAGCTGGGGTTATAGTTAAAGCAGCCAGTAGAAAACCGAAATAACTAGTTATAGTAAGCATGAAAGGGTTAAATTCCATTTATTTTTTTACTACACTACATATGTTGGTAAAGCACTTACCTAAGTTATGGAAAATTCATAATTCATCGGTTATTTTAGATAATACTAAAAAACAAGATAGAGTGAGATACAGAAGTGTAAAAGAAAATCGATTCATCAGATGGGACATGAGTCTCTAATTCCGAATCAAGAGATTTGTTGTGGAATCTGTCAGTTCTTTAAAGTAATAATATTAAGAACTAGATCATCTAACCCCATTGAAAAATTAAATTGGATTTTCGGGAGAATTTTGGAATATAAGATAAATAAAGAATTGAAACAGTCGAATATTCCCCTATTCCTTCTTATTTTAACTGATTGTATTCCATATGGAATAAGAGGAGAAGAAAAGCATTCCACGACCCCCCGAGCAAGGGGCCCCTTAAAAAAAGGAAAGCTCTTCCTTGAATTTACTTTATTTTTATTCCTTTTTCGAACCCCAACCAAAGTTGATTCGAAGACGAGTCACTTCAATTATCCTTTTAAGTTCTTCTATCTTCTGACTTTCCCTATTTCATCTCGTAAAGTTCCACGCTTGCAGTTTAGTCAAGAAAGTTAGACCTAATCCAACAAACAAGGCAAGGATTGATTACGAATCTTGATTCTTCAAAGAATGTTTTCTTTCTCTCATAACAGATTATCCACTATTCGATTTTCTATTTATTAGATATTATATTATATTATGCTAACCAATTAAATTCCTTAAAGGGAAAGGTTGGATTCGAAGAAAACTTTTAACTAAAAAGGGATAGATTTCGCATATACTTGTCCTTATATTGTGTCAGTATGAGAATATCTTTCCTAAATTATTTATCCAAACCTATTGATCATTAACTTGGATTTTCCCAAGATCTTGGCCGCTATTCCGAATTATTCTACTAATCCGAAGCCAATGAAAATAAGCAGGACCCCCAAAAATGGGGGGTTTTCTATTG